AATGAATTGCCTGATAAAAAGGATTACCTTGATAGGGTAAATCATAAAGATTTAATGCTTTATTCATTATTAATTATATTTAATAGAATTAAACTATTTCCAAAAGCTTCAAAAACTTTTGTGCATCATACACCAAAATATAAAAAGATAAGCTAATTAAGCTATTGGGTTCATACCCCACTTATAAAGGTTATAATCCTTTTCTTTTTAATCAAAAAAATTTCTAATAATATTTTCTTAATTATATTAATTTCAGGTTCTTTAATTACTATTTCTTCTAACTCTTGGTTAGGAGCATGAATAGGATTAGAAATTAATTTACTTTCGTTTATTCCCTTAATAAATGAAGGTAAAAAAAATTTAATAACCTCAGAAAGTAGATTAAAATATTTTTTAACTCAAGCTTTTGCCTCATCAATTTTATTATTTGCAATTATTTTAATAATATTATTTTTTAATAACAATTGAATAATAAATAATAATTTTAATGACTTATTAATTTTATCAACTTTATTATTAAAAAGTGGGGCTGCTCCTTTCCATTTTTGATTCCCAGGAGTAATAGAAGGATTAAATTGAATTAATAGATTAATTTTAATAACTTGACAAAAAATTGCTCCTTTAATATTAATTTCATACAATATAAATTATAATTTTTTTTTAATTTCTATTATTTTATCAATAATTATTGGGGCTTTAGGAGGATTAAACCAAACTTCATTACGAAAATTAATAGCTTTTTCTTCTATTAATCATTTAGGGTGAATACTAATAGCAATAATAAATAATGAATTATTATGATTTACTTATTTTATTTTATACTCAATTTTATCAATATCAATTGTTTTGATATTTAATAACTTTAAATTATTTCATTTTAATCAAATTTTTAATTTTTCAATAATAAATCCATCAATTAAATTTTTTATATTTTTAAATCTCTTATCTTTAGGGGGATTACCCCCATTTTTAGGGTTTCTCCCTAAATGATTAGTTATTCAAAATATAATTGAATTAAATCAAATTTTTCTTTTATTTATTTCAGTTTGTTTAACACTAATTACTTTATATTACTATTTACGTATATCTTATAGTATTTATATGTTGAATTATAATAAAAATTCATGAATATTAATAAATTCATACAATAGTAAAAATATAAACTTAATTTTAACCATAAATTTTATTTCTATTATAGGATTAGTAATTATTACTTTAATTTATATAATCCTATAACAAGAATTTAAGTTAAAAAAACTAATAGCCTTCAAAGCTGAAAATATTTGTATTAATCCTTTAATTCTTAAACTTTAATAATTAAAAAATTATTCCTTCAGAATTGCAGTCTAATATCATTATTGAATATAAAGTTTGATTAAAAAGAATTATTCTTATATATAAATTTACAATTTATCGCCTAAACTTCAGCCATTTAATCGCGACAATGATTATTTTCAACAAATCATAAAGATATTGGAACATTATACTTCATTTTTGGAGTTTGATCAGGAATAGTTGGTACATCATTAAGAATTTTAATTCGTGCTGAATTAAGTCACCCAGGTATATTTATTGGGAATGACCAAATTTATAATGTAATTGTTACAGCTCACGCTTTTATTATAATTTTTTTTATAGTTATACCTATTATAATTGGAGGATTTGGTAATTGATTAGTCCCTTTAATATTAGGAGCACCAGATATAGCTTTCCCTCGAATAAATAATATAAGTTTCTGAATATTACCTCCTTCATTGACCTTATTACTTTCTAGTAGTATGGTAGAAAATGGATCTGGGACAGGATGAACAGTTTATCCTCCTCTATCTTCTGGAACAGCTCACGCAGGAGCTTCAGTTGATTTAACTATTTTTTCCCTTCATTTAGCCGGGATTTCATCAATTTTAGGGGCCGTAAATTTTATTACTACTGTAATTAATATACGATCTGCAGGTATTACATTAGACCGATTACCTTTATTTGTTTGATCTGTTGTAATTACTGCTGTTTTATTACTTTTATCACTACCTGTATTAGCAGGAGCTATTACTATATTATTAACTGACCGAAATTTAAATACATCCTTTTTCGACCCAATTGGAGGGGGAGACCCAATTTTATACCAACACTTGTTTTGATTTTTTGGACATCCAGAAGTTTATATTTTAATTTTACCTGGATTTGGAATAATTTCACATATTATTACTCAAGAAAGAGGTAAAAAGGAAACATTTGGAACTCTAGGGATAATTTATGCTATACTAACAATTGGTTTATTAGGGTTTATTGTATGAGCTCATCATATATTTACTGTTGGAATAGACGTAGATACTCGAGCATATTTTACTTCTGCTACAATAATTATTGCTGTTCCTACAGGAATTAAAATTTTTAGTTGATTAGCTACACTTCATGGGACACAATTAACTTACAGCCCTGCTTTACTTTGATCTTTAGGATTTGTATTCTTATTTACAGTTGGAGGATTAACAGGAGTAGTTCTTGCTAACTCATCAATTGATATTGTTTTACATGATACTTATTATGTAGTTGCTCACTTCCATTATGTATTATCTATAGGGGCTGTATTTGCTATTATAGCTGGGTTTATCCATTGATACCCTTTATTAACAGGATTAGTAATAAACCCATCATGATTAAAGGCTCAATTTACTATTATATTTATTGGAGTAAATTTAACATTCTTCCCTCAACATTTTCTAGGATTAGCCGGGATACCCCGACGATATTCAGACTTCCCTGATAGCTATTTAGCTTGAAATATTATTTCTTCATTAGGAAGTACAATTTCTCTATTTGGTATTATTTTCTTTATATTTATTATTTGAGAAAGTATAATTGCACAACGAACACCTTCTTTCCCTATACAATTATCTTCATCAATTGAATGATATCATACTCTTCCTCCTGCTGAACACACTTACTCAGAATTACCATTACTTTCTTCTAATTTCTAATATGGCAGATTAGTGCAATGAATTTAAGCTTCATATATAAAGATTATTATCTTTTGTTAGAAAATGGCAACATGAGCAAATTTAGGACTTCAAGACAGTTCATCCCCTTTAATAGAACAATTAAACTTTTTTCATGATCATACACTTTTAATTTTAATTATAATTACTGTATTAATTGCTTACATTATATTTATATTATTTTTTAATAAATTTACTAACCGTTATTTATTACATGGACAAACAATTGAAATTATTTGAACAATTTTACCTGCTGTAATTTTAATATTTATTGCTTTCCCATCTTTACGATTATTATACTTAATAGATGAAATTAATTCACCTTTAATTACTCTAAAGGCAATTGGTCATCAATGATACTGAAGTTATGAATATTCTAATTTTTTAAATTTAGAATTTGATTCTTATATAATTCCAACAAATGAATTAGACATTAATGGATTTCGACTTTTAGATGTTGATAACCGAATTATTCTACCTATAAATAATCAAATTCGAATTTTAGTCACTGCTACTGATGTAATTCATTCATGAACTGTTCCTTCTCTTGGAGTAAAAATTGATGCTACACCAGGGCGATTAAATCAAACTAATTTTTTAATTAACCAACCTGGATTATTTTTTGGACAATGCTCAGAAATTTGTGGAGCAAATCATAGTTTTATACCAATTGTAATTGAAAGAATTCCTATAAATTATTTTATTAAATGAATTTCTTCTCAAATAAATTCATTAGATGACTGAAAGCAAGTAGTGATCTCTTAAATCATATTATAGTAAATTAGCACTTACTTCTAATGAACTTTCAAAAAATTAGTTTCATAAAAACCTTAGTATGTCAAACTAAAAAAATTAGTCTTTAATCTAATATTTTTTAATTCCTCAAATAGCCCCTATTAGATGATTAACTCTATTCTTTGTTTTTTCAATTACATTAGTAATTTTTAATATTAAAAATTATTTCTGTTTTTCTTATAATTCAAATGAATCTTCCCAAAATTTAAATATTAAGCATCACAAAATAAATTGAAAATGATAACAAATTTATTTTCTGTATTTGACCCTTCAACTACTATTTTAAATCTTTCATTAAACTGACTAAGTACTTTTTTAGGACTTTTAATCATTCCATCAACTTACTGACTAATACCTAATCGATTCCAAATTATTTGAAATAATATTTTATTAACACTTCATAAGGAATTTAAAACTTTATTAGGCCCTAATGGTCATAACGGTAGAACATTAATATTTGTTTCATTATTTTCATTAATTATATTCAATAATTTTTTAGGGTTATTCCCTTATATTTTTACTAGAACAAGCCACTTAACATTAACATTGACATTAGCCTTCCCTTTATGATTAAGTTTTATACTTTATGGGTGAATTTGTCACACACAACATATATTTGCTCATTTAGTACCACAAGGGACTCCCCCTGTATTAATACCTTTTATGGTTTGTATTGAAACAATTAGTAATGTAATTCGTCCAGGAACTTTAGCTGTTCGATTAACTGCTAATATAATTGCAGGACATTTATTAATAACACTTTTAGGAAACACAGGACCTATATCTACATCATATATTATCTTATCATTAATTTTAGTAACACAAATTGCTTTATTAGTCCTAGAATCAGCAGTTGCAATTATTCAATCTTATGTATTTGCTGTATTAAGAACACTTTATTCTAGTGAAGTAAATTAATTTATGTCAACACACGCAAATCACCCCTTCCATTTAGTAGATTATAGCCCTTGACCATTAACAGGGGCTATTGGAGCAATAACAACAGTTACAGGTCTTGTTCAATGGTTCCATCAATATGACATTTCTTTATTTTTACTAGGAAATATTATTACTATATTAACTATATATCAATGATGACGAGACATTTCCCGAGAAGGAACTTTTCAAGGTCTTCACACTATCCCAGTTACTTTAGGGTTACGATGAGGAATAATTTTATTTATTATTTCAGAAGTGTTTTTTTTTATTTCTTTCTTTTGAGCATTTTTCCATAGAAGTTTATCCCCAACTATTGAATTAGGAATAATTTGACCTCCTGTAGGAATTATTGCTTTTAACCCTTTTCAAATTCCACTTTTAAATACAGCTATTTTATTGGCTTCAGGAGTAACTGTTACATGAGCTCATCATAGTTTAATAGAAAATAACCACACTCAAGCTTTACAAAGTTTATTCTTTACTGTTTTATTAGGAATTTATTTTTCTATTTTACAAGCTTATGAATACATTGAAGCTCCTTTCACAATTGCAGATAATGTTTATGGGTCAACATTCTTTGTAGCCACAGGATTCCATGGATTACATGTTTTAATTGGAACTTCATTCCTATTAATTTGTTTAATTCGACATATAAACTATCATTTTTCTAGTAGCCATCATTTTGGATTTGAAGCTGCAGCTTGATACTGACATTTTGTTGATGTAGTTTGATTATTTTTATATATTTCAATTTATTGATGAGGTAGTTAATTTATAAAGTATATATTTGTATATGTGACTTCCAATCACAAGGACTAAATAATTTTAGTATAAATAATTATAATATTATTAATTATAAGATGTATCATTTTCATTATTACTATTGTAGTAATAATACTAGCTACAATTTTATCAAAAAAAACTATTACTGATCGAGAAAAATCTTCTCCCTTTGAATGTGGATTTGACCCTATAAATTACTCTCGTCTTCCTTTTTCCTTACGATTTTTTTTAATTGCTATTATTTTCTTAATTTTTGATGTAGAAATCGCTTTAATTCTACCGATAATTTTAATTATTAAATCATCAAATATAATTAATTGATCAATTACTAGTTTATTCTTTATTTTCATTCTATTAGCAGGATTATACCATGAATGAAACCAAGGAGCTTTAGAATGAAATAATTAAATATGAAGCGATTTATTGCAATTAGTTTCGGCCTAATCTTAGGTGAAATTCACCCATATTTTAGGATAATAGTTAACTATAACATTTAATTTGCATTTAAAAAGTATTGAATTTATTCAATTTATCTTAAATTAATTGAAACCAAAAAGAGGTATATCACTGTTAATGATATCATTGAATAATTTAATATTCCAATTAAGAAATATAAATGGAATTAAACCATTAAAGATAAAAGTTAGCAGCTTTTTCTTGATCACCATATTTCTATATTTATATAGTTTAAATAAAACATTACATTTTCACTGTAAAAATAAAAATTTATTTTTTATAAATATTTAAAAATTACAATAATTTCCCTAACATCTTCAGTGTCATGCTCTAAATATAAGCTATTTAAATTTTTTAAATTATTTTAAAAATAATGTTATTATTACTAAAATAATTACTCATAATATATAACTTAATAAATAAATTTTTAAATTATTATTTTGAAATTCTTGAACATATAATGAATAATTTTTTAATTGCTTATATAATATTTGACCCCCAAAATATTCACTTCATCCTTGATCAAAACTTTTATAAGAATGTATCCCTAAAATTAATGGTCATTTAATAACACCAATTGTAGAAATAATAGGTATAAATCATATACTTCCAGAAAAAAAACTAAAATTATAATATACTAAAGATTTATTAAAAAAAAATAATTTTACATTACTAACTAAATAACCTATTAGACCCCCTGTAATACAAACAAATAAAGTCAATATCTTTAAATAAAAAGGCAAACAAATTATTTCAGGATTAAAAAATATTAATCAATTAAGTATACTTCCCCCAATAATTGCTATAATTATTAAAAAAAAAATTCTAAAAGATATTGTTCATCCCTTATCATTTAATATATTTAAAGAAGTTCTATTAAAATCCCCTGTCATAGAATAATAAACTAATCGAAATGAATAACATACTGTTAAGCCAGTAGAAAAAAAAAAAAGAAAAAAAGAAAAAAAATTTATATAAGATAAACTCACCATTTCTAAAATTAAATCCTTTGAATAAAACCCTGCTAAAAAAGGTATCCCACATAAAGCTAAATTAGCAATATTAAAACAACTACAGGTTAAAGGCATACTAATACTTAAACCCCCTATAAAACGAATATCTTGAGCATTTTTTGTATTATGAATAATAACCCCAGCACATATAAATAATAATGCCTTAAATAAAGCATGAGTTAATAAATGAAAAAAAGCTAATTTGTAAAACCCAATTGATAAAATTCTTATTATTAGCCCTAACTGACTTAATGTTGATAAAGCAATAATTTTTTTTAAATCAAATTCAAAATTAGCACCTAACCCAGCCATAAATATTGTTAACCCAGAAATTAATAATAAAAATTGACCCAAAAATGTATTTTCTAATAAAATATTAAACCGAATCAATAAATAAACCCCAGCTGTTACTAAAGTTGAAGAATGGACTAAAGCTGAAACAGGGGTAGGGGCAGCCATTGCAGCAGGTAATCAAGAAGAAAAAGGAATTTGAGCTCTTTTAGTTATAGCTGCAAGTATTACTAAACCCCCAATCACTATTATTTCAAAATTTCTCTTTATCATATCTAAATAAAAAATATAATTTCAACTCCCATAATTTAATATTCAAGCAATAGCCAATAATAAAGCAACATCACCAATTCGATTAGACAAAGCAGTTAATATACCAGCATTATAAGATTTTACATTTTGAAAATAAATAACTAAACAATATGAAACTAATCCTAATCCATCTCACCCTAACAAAATTCTAATTAAATTAGGACTAATAATTAATATTATCATTGATAGTACAAATATTAATACTAATAAAATAAATCGATTCACATTGAAATCCTCCCCCATATATTGATTTCTGTAAAAAATTACTAAAGAAGAAATTAATAAAACAAAAGATATAAATATCAAGCTCATTCAATCAAATAAAAAAGTTATCACAATAGATATAGAATGAAGAGAAACAACTTCTCATTCAATAAAATAAATTAAATCTCTTAATAAAAATTTTAATCTTAAAATAAATAAAGTAAATCTAATAGAAATTAAAATATAAAATCTATTTTTACAATAATTAACTAAATAATTCACGATCTAAAATGAAAAAATTCATATCATTGACACCACAAATCAATATTTTTATTAAACTATTTAAATTTAAAAATTAAATTCATAATATACAAAAATTACTCTTTATAATTAATAAATTTAAAGGTAATCAATGTAATATTAATAATAAGAATTCTCGAACTCTTCCAGAAGAAAAAAAATAAACCCCTGAATATATTTTTCCATGCTGACTATAAGCAAATAAATATAAAGTATAGGCAGCACTAAAAAATGATAAGAATGCTAAACTAATTATTGTTAATCAAGATCATCTAACAATACTATTCAATAAAGAAATTTCTCCTAATAAATTTAATGTAGGAGGAGCTGCTATATTTCCTGAACATAATAAAAATCATCATAAAGACAATCTAGGTATAAAATTTAATATCCCCTTATTAATTAATAAACTTCGTCTTCCTATTCGTTCATAAGAAATATTAGCTAAACAAAATAACCCAGAAGAACATAGACCATGAGCAATTATTAGAGTATAAGACCCATTTAATCCTCAATATGTCATTGTTATTAAACCTCTTAATACAATTCCCATATGCGCAACAGAGGAATAAGCAATTAAAGCCTTTAAATCCATTTGTCACAAACAAATTAATCTTACTAAAACACCTCCAATTAATCTAATACTAATCCAAATAAAATTAAACTTTATCCCTAAAACTTGAAGTAACGAAAATACCCGAAGTAACCCGTATCCTCCTAATTTTAATAAAACACCAGCTAAAATTATAGACCCTGATACAGGAGCTTCTACATGAGCCTTAGGAAGTCATAAATGTACTAAAAATATAGGTATTTTTACTAAGAAAGCAAAAACTATACATAAATATAGAAATTCTAAATTATATAAATTTTTATATCTTAATATAATAAAATTCATAGTATAACTATCATTTTTAATAAAAAAAATACCAATTAATAATGGTAAAGAAGCTAATAAAGTATAAAATAATAAATAAATACCCGCTTGTAAACGTTCTGGTTGATACCCTCAACCTAAAATTAAAAATAAAGTAGGAATTAAACTACTTTCAAAAAATAAATAAAACATAAATATTCTTATTGAACTAAAAGTAAAAACTAATATTAATAATAAAAAAATAATTATAAATAAAAATAAATTAATATGATTATTAAAACGAACTACTCTTTCTCTAGCTATTAGTATTAATCCACAAATTCAAAAACTTAATAAAATCAACCCATAAGAAATTATATCTATACCAAAATAATAAGAAATTTCACAAAAATAATAATTAGAACTAATTTTAACTATAAATAACGCCGTGGCCAAAAAAATTAAATTTTGAACCATTCAATAAATATTTTTTTTAAAAAATAAAAAAAACATAAATAAAATTATAAAAATAAATTTTAACATTGTAAAATAGAAAAACTTTGAAAATAATCATTACCATGAGTCCGAATTATAGATACAAGAATAGATAAACCTAAAACTCCTTCACATACACAAAAAGTTAAAAAAAATATACTAAAATATCTTTCATAATTTATAAAATTTAAATATAAAAATAATAATATGAATAATATTAATACTATAAATTCTAATCTTAATAAAGTACATAATAAATGCTTCCGACTAGAAATAAATACAATACACCCAAATATAAATATAATAATTATTAAATAACATATATATAAATTTACCATAAGTTTTAATAGTTTAAAAAAAACATTAGTCTTGTAAACTAAAAATAAAAATTATTTTTTTTAAAACTTCAAGAAAAAAGATACTTCCTTTTCATTAACTCCCAAAGTTAATATTTTATTATAAACTATTTCTTGATATCATAATATTTATTTTATTAACATCTTTTATTACTAGATTTATCTTTATACAAATAAAACACCCTTTAGCTATAGGGTTAATATTATTAATTCAAACTTTTTTAACTTCATTATTAACAGGTATATATGTAAAAACATTTTGATTTTCTTATGTATTATTCCTAATTTTTATAGGAGGAATACTAGTTTTATTTATTTATGTAACATCTCTTTCATCAAATGAAATATTCTCAATATCTTTTAAATTATCATTTTTAGCAATAACAATAATAATAATTTTTATAATTATTTCATTTTTCATTGATAAGTCAATTATTGAAAATTTCATTAATAATAATGAAATAACCTTATTTTTATCAAATTCTTTATTACCAGAAAATATTATTGAATTAAATAAAATATACAATTTTCCTACAAACTTAATTACACTACTATTAATTAATTATTTATTTTTAACTTTACTAGTAACTGTAAAAATTACAAAAAAAAATTATGGCCCTTTACGCCCAATAAATTAATGACTAAATCACTTCGAAAAACTCACCCCTTAATCAAAATTGCAAATAATGCTTTAGTAGATTTGCCTGCTCCTTCAAATATTTCTGCTTGATGAAATTTTGGATCTCTTTTAGGACTTTGTCTTATTATTCAAATTTTAACAGGATTATTCCTAGCAATACATTACACAGCTGATATCGAAACAGCTTTTAATAGTGTAAATCATATTTACCGAGATGTAAATAACGGATGATTCTTACGAATTTGCCACGCTAATGGAGCTTCATTCTTTTTTGCATGTTTATTTATTCATGTAGGACGAGGAGTTTATTACAGCTCATACTTATTTGTTCCGACATGAATAATTGGAGTAATTATTTTATTTATAGTAATAGCAACAGGATTTTTAGGATATGTTTTACCTTGAGGACAAATATCTTTCTGAGGAGCCACAGTTATTACTAATCTTTTATCAGCTGTTCCTTATTTAGGAACAGACCTTGTTCAATGAATTTGAGGGGGATTTGCAGTTGATAACGCCACTTTAACTCGATTTTTTACATTCCATTTTATTTTACCTTTTATTGTATTAGCCTTAACTATAATTCATTTATTATTCTTACACCAAACAGGGTCAAATAACCCACTAGGATTAAATAGTAATGTAGATAAAATTCCCTTCCACCCATATTTTATTTATAAGGATGTAGTAGGATTCGTTATTTTTATTTGAATTTTAATTGGATTTATTTGAAAGTTTAATTATTTATTAATAGACCCAGAAAATTTTATTCCTGCTAACCCTTTAGTTACTCCAGTTCATATTCAACCAGAATGATATTTCTTATTTGCTTATGCAATTTTACGTTCAATTCCTAATAAGTTAGGGGGAGTTATTGCATTAGTGTTATCTATTGCTATTTTAATAATTTTACCTTTTACACATATTAGTAAATTCCGAGGACTTCAATTTTACCCTTTAAATCAAATTTTATTTTGAAATATAGTAATTGTTGCCTCTTTATTAACATGAATTGGAGCTCGACCTGTAGAAGACCCTTATGTTTTAACCGGCCAAATTTTAACTGTTCTTTATTTCTCATATTTTTTAATTAATCCTTTATTAACTAAATATTGAGATAAATTATTAAATTAATTAATAAGCTTTTATAGCATATGTCTTGAAAACATAAGAAAGAAGTAAAGTCTTCTATTAATTTGTACTAAAAAATATTCATTAAAATAACACAGATAAAATAAAAATTTTTACTCCAATAAAAAAAAATAAATAATTTAAAGATATAGGTAAAAATCTTTTTCAAGCTAAATATATTAATTTATCATAACGAAACCGAGGCAATGTCCCTCGAACTCAAATAAATAAAAAAGAAATTATAGTTAATTTTAAAAAAAATATAATTCTATAAATATCACTTCCTAAAAAAATTACTCTAAATAATATACTTATAAATAAAATACTTGAATATTCAGCTAAAAAAATTAAAGCAAATCCTCCTCTTCTATATTCAACATTAAACCCAGAAACTAACTCTGATTCCCCTTCAGCAAAATCAAAAGGAGTACGATTAGTTTCAGCTAAACAAGAAGCAAATCAAACTAAAGCTAATGGAAAACAAAATACAATAAATCATATATATTTTTGATATAAATAAAAATTTAAAAAATTATAATTACCAATTAAAAAAATAAATCTTAACAAAATTAAAGCTAATCTAACTTCATAAGAAATTGTTTGAGCAACAGCCCGTAACCCCCCTAATAAAGCATAATTAGAATTTGAAGACCACCCCGCAACTATAACAGTATAAACCCCTAAACTAGTAATACATAAAAAAAATAATACCCCTAAATTAAAAGAATATAATTTAATTAAATAAGGTATACACATTCAAATTAAAAGAGACAAAAATAAAGAAAAAATAGGAGAAAAATAATAAAAAATATAATTAGATAATAAAGGGTAAGTTTGTTCCTTAGTAAACAACTTTACAGCATCTCTAAAAGGTTGCAACAATCCTATAAACCCTACTTTATTTGGCCCTTTACGGATTTGAATATAACCTAAAACCTTTCGTTCTAATAAAGTTAAAAAAGCAACACCAACTATTACACAAATAACTAACAATAAACTTCCAATTAATGATAACACATAATCTATTAAAAACAATACTATTTATAATTAATTAAATTATATAAATAAATTCTAAATTTATTGCACTAATCTGCCAAAATAGTTTTAATAAATATTAATATTATTCTTAATTTTAAAATCTATATTTTTTATATTAGGTCCTTTCGTACTATAATATAATATTTTTATTAAGGATAGAAACCAACCTGGCTTACGCCGGTTTGAACTCAGATCATGTAAGAATTCAAAGGTCGAACAGACCTAAACTTTAAACTTCTACACCTAAAAATAACTCTTAATCCAACATCGAGGTCGCAATCTTTTTTGTCGATATGAACTCTAAAAAAAAATTACGCTGTTATCCCTAAGGTAACTTAATTTTTTAATCAATAAAACTGGATCAATTATTCATATATTAATGTAAATAAACAATAAAAGTTATTTAAATTTTAATACCACCCCAGTAAAATTTTTTATTAAAATATAAATTTAAATATTCTTTTTAATTTATAATTAACAAAAATAAAGATCTATAGGGTCTTCTCGTCCTTTAATTACATTTTAACTTTTTAATTAAAAAATAAAGTTCTACAAAAATTTAAAAAAGACAGTGTATATCTCATTCAACCATTCATACAAGCCTCCAATTAAAAGACTATTGATTATGCTACCTTCGCACAGTCAGAATACTGCGGCCCTTTAATAATATCAGTGGGCAGGTTAGACTTTAAATTAAATTCAAAAAGACATGTTTTTGATAAACAGGTGAATATACAATTTGCCGAATTCCTTATTTAAACCTTTCATTTTAAATAATTTATATAAATTTAATATACTAATTTTATCATAATTAATAAATTTTTACAATTAAAATTTACATTTTAATAAATAATTTAATTTTACAATAAATAATAAAAAATTTAAAATAAATTATAACAAATTTATTAATGATAACTATTTTTAAGCTTACATTTATTAAAATATTTTATTTAAAATTTAAAAATTTATTTTAAAGCTAATCCCTTAAAATATTAATTTTATAAAATAAAAATATTAAAAAAAAATAAAATTTTTAATTTATAAATCTAAATTAAATTTATTTCTTAAAAAACTAGATATATTTTAAAACGATTAACATTTCATTTCTAATTATATATTTAAAATAATTATGCCACAGTAACTTTTATATATAATTAAATCTTTAAAATTCGAGAATAATTAATATAATAATTAATTAATTAATAAACCCTGATACACAAGGTACAACAAATTAAATTTTCTTTTAAAATAAAAATTTTTCAAATTATTTCAATTTTCTTTTACAATACTAATAAACTATAATTAAAATTATTTTTTCTTTAAAAAATACTAAAACAAAAATTTATAAAATTATTTTTATTAAATAAATATAAACACAAATAAAATTAATAAATAAAATTTAATCAATTTAAATTGATTTGCACAAATTTCTTTTCAATGTAAATGAAATACTTTACTAATTAAGCTTTAAATTGTCTTTCTAGATACACTTTCCAGTACATCTACTATGTTACAACTTATCTTATTTTAAAAATAAGAACGATGGGCGATATGTACATGTTTTAGAGCTAAAATCATATAAATAATCTATTTTATATTACTATTAAATCCACCTTCAAATTTTTATTTCAAAAAATTATCCATTTAAATAAATTTATTGTAATCCATCTCTACTTAAACATAAACTGCACCTTGACCTGACATTTTATTTAATTAAATATTAAGAAAATTTTTATCTTATAACATATTCTGATGACGGCGATATACAAATTAAACAAATTTAAGTAAGGTTCAATGTGGATTATCAATTACAGGACAGATTCCTCTAAATAGACTAAAACACCGCCAAATTTTTTAAATTTTAAGAATATAACTAATACTACTTTAGTATTTTCATATTTATTTTCAATAATAGGGTATCTAATCCTAGTTTATTATAAAAAGTTTATAGCTTAAATTATTCTTTTTAATAACAAATAAATAAATTTAAAAATTTCACCTAATAAATTTATATTTATATTATTAATTTATTAATTTAACTAATACTAAAAATTTTTACTTGCATTATTTGTATAACCGCGGTAGCTGGCACAAATTTTACCAATACTATATATTATTACTAATACAAAATTTCTTTTTTTATTAATATTAATTACTGCGAATAAAATCAATAAATTTAATTTTTTAAAAATTAAATTAATTCACACAAAAATTTACATGTAAAATAAAATAATAATAAAAATATTAACCAAAATAAAATAAT